AAAAAGTTTATATTATAAATAGTAAAATCGGAATTATTTAGATTTTTAAAAATTTAGGTAATATTTTAAAAATTTAGGTAATATTTTAAAAATTTAGGTAATATTTTAAAAATTTAGGTAATATTTTAAAAATTTAGGTAATATTTTAAAAATTTAGGTAATATTTTAAAAATTTAGGTAATATTTTAAAAATTTAGGTAATATTTTAAAAATTTAGGTAATATATAATAAATATATAAATAAAAATAAATAAAAAAGAATAATAGATAAAAATATATTTATAGCATATATATATATATATGGATATATATATCATATATATAAATATACAAAGATAATTCATTTATATATTTATAGTAAATATATAAATAAAAAAAATAAATTAAAAATAACATATAATATATATGTAAAATACATATGTTTTATATATAATACATAAAATATTCAAATAAAGATTATATATATATATATATATAATTAAATTATATAAAGATTAACAATAAATATTTATTATATTATATACTTACAGTTTATATATATAAAAAAACTGTAAGTATATAATAGGGGGAATTTGGGTGGTTTTTATTTTTTTTTTACCCTTTTTTCGGGTTTTGAATTGTTTTAGTGTCAAGTGTTTTTTTTTTCCTTTTTTTTATAAAACTTTATATAATTAAAGTTAGATTTGGAATAAAAAAACTTTCTTTAATTAAAGTTAGATTTGGAATAAAAAAACTTTCTTTAATTAAAGTTAGATTTGGAATAAAAAAACTTTCTTTAATTAAAGTTAGATTTGGAATAAAAAAACTTTCTTTAATTAAAGTTAGATTTGGAATAAAAAAACTTTCTTTAATTTGAATTAGGTTTGGAATAAATGTTGATGTAAAAGGTTTGGTTGAGGGGTTATTATTTTAAATATTTATATTATTCCAATATTATTGGATAATATTTAAAGTTTTATTCTTGCTTTATATTGAATATAATTATTTTATAAATATAATTTATATGTAGATCATTATTTATTTTGTATTATTTAGTATTATTAAAATTAAGTAAATGTAATAGAAATAAGTTTAAGGGATAGTTAAGATTGTGCCAGCAGCTGCGGTTACACATTCATTTCTATTCAATATTATTAAAATTTTAATTTTTTGATTTTGTTTATTTAATTTAAATAATTTTAAGTGAAATTTAAATTTTATATTTTTATATGAAATTTTAATAATTTAAGAAAATTAATCAGATAAACTAGGATTAGATACCCTATTATAATTAATGTAAATTCAATTTTGAGTAGTAAATGTTTAGGACAGGAAACTTAAAGAATTTGGCGGTGTATATTCTAATTAGAGGAATATGTTTTTTAATTGATAATCCACGTTTATCTTACTTTAATTAATTTATTTTGTATATCTCCGTCTTTAAAAAATTTTTTAAAATATTTTTTATTTTTTATAATTTAAAATAAGTCAGGTCAAGGTGCAGATTATATTAAAGTTAAAATGTATTACAATAAAATTATTTTTGGTTTAAGATTGAAATATGTTTATTAAATTGGATTTGTAAGTAAAATTTTTTGTATAATAATTATTTGAATAAAGTTAATATATATGTACATATTGCCCGTCATTCTCTTATCTAGAGACAAGTCGTAACAAAGTAGTTTTACTGGAAAGTGAAGCTGGAGTATAATAGAAAATAGCTTAACTAAAAGCGATTTATTTACATTAAAATGATACTATAATAGTTTTTCTAATATTGAATTTATTATATTATATATTTTTTTTTAATTAATTATATAAAATATTATTTATTATAATAAATAGAATTAAATAATTTTGGTTAATTATAGTTTAATATTAAATAAATTGAATTTGTTTAATTTATAGGAAAAAAAATTAATTTTTGTACCTTTTGTATCAGGGTTTAAATATAAAAATTTATATAAGATTATCTCGAATGGTTTTGATTTAATTATATATAATTATTAATGTAGAAAAATTAATATTTAATATATAATTAGAAATGAAAAGTTAGTCGTTTAACCATAATTCTAGTTATTAAATAAATTAATTCAATTAATTATAAAAATAAGTTTAAAATGGTTTTATAAAAATATTTTTATTAAAAATTATAAGGAGTTTATTTCTTATAATTTTTAAATGAAATTTTGTTTGCTATATTTCTAGAATTATTATTGTTTAAGATAAATAGATTTTTATAAAAAAATTAGCTTATAAAATGGATTTATAATTTTCATTAAGTAGTATATTTAAAAATAATGTTTAATGAAATTAACATTAATTATTATTTTGAAATTAGTAAATTTATAAATTTGAGTATAGGAACTCGACAAAAGTAATTTCGCCTGTTTATCAAAAACATGTCTTTTTGGTAAAATATAAAGTCCAATCTGCTCACTGAAGATTTAAAGAGCCGCAGTATACTGACTGTGCAAAGGTAGCATAATCAATAGTTTTTTAATTGAGAACTTGTATGAAAGATTAGACGAGAATTAAATTTTCTTTATTCTACTAAATTTAATTTTAATTTTAAGTGAAAATGCTTAATTTATTTTAAAAGACGAGAAGACCCTATAGATTTTTATTATTTAAATTAAGTTTTAAATTTTTATTTAATTAAATAATTTAATTGGGGCGATTTTATAAAATAAAAAACTTAAATTTTTTATTACCATAAATTATTGAATTTTCTGATCTAAAAATTTTAAAGAAAAGATTAAATTACCTTAGGGATAACAGCGTAATTTTATTTAAGAGTTCATATCTATAATAAAGTTTGCGACCTCGATGTTGAATTAAGATAATATATTGGAGTAGAAATTAATATAATTAGTCTGTTCGACTATTAAATTCTTACATGATTTGAGTTCAGACCGGCGTGAGCCAGGTCAGTTTCTATCTTTAATTTTTTTTGTTTAGATAAGTACGAAAGGACAATCTAAATATAAAATTTATTTATATTTGAATTAAATTATCATTTTGGCAGATTAGTGCATTGAATTTAGAATTCAAATATAAAATTTAGTTTTTAAATGATAATTTTAAAAGATTTTATAACTGGGGGAGTGTCTTTTTTATTGATAATAATTTTAGTTTTAGTAGGGGTTGCGTTTTTGACATTATTAGAACGAAAAGTTTTAGGATATATTCAAATTCGAAAAGGTCCTAATAAGGTTGGGGTGATTGGTATTTTACAGGCTTTTAGAGATGCAATTAAATTATTTACTAAGGAAATAACGTATCCTAATAAGTCTAATTATTTAATATATTACTTTTGTCCTTTAATTTCTTTTCTGTTGATTTTTATTATTTGAAGTGTCACCCCCTTTTTATATGTTATAATAAATTTTAATTTTGGATTTTTATTTTTTATGATGTGTTTGAGAATAGGAGTATATGGAATTATAGTGGCTGGGTGGTCTTCTAATTCTAGCTATTCTTTATTAGGAGGACTACGGGCAGTGGCCCAAACTATTTCTTATGAGGTAAGCTTGGGGTTTTTAATAATAAATATGCTTATTTTATGTGGGAGTTATAGTTTTATAGATTTTTTTTTTGGTCAGTATTATTGTTGATTTGTATTTACGAGATTTCCTTTATTTTTTTTGTTGTTTACTTCTATACTAGCAGAAACCAACCGCACTCCTTTTGATTTTGCTGAAGGAGAGTCTGAGTTGGTCTCTGGTTTTAATATCGAGTACAGAAGTGGTGGGTTTGCCTTAATTTTTTTGGCAGAGTATTCGAGAATTTTATTAATAAGACTGGTTTTAGTATTGATGTATTTAGGGGGTGACACAACTGGGATACTATTTTTTTTTTTAGTAAGATTTATTTCTTTTTCTTTTATTTGGGCTCGAGGTACTTTACCTCGATATCGATATGATAAATTAATGAATGTATGTTGAAAGAGTTTTTTGCCTGTATCTTTATTATATTTAGTCTTTTATTTTAGTTTAAAAATTTTTATTACTTTGATGGTATTTTAGGACTAAAATTTTGTTAAATTGATGATTTATTTAATAATCATTTATTGTTTTCAAAACAATTGTCTTTTTTGGACTAATCAATTAGTTTTTTAAGGATTTTGTTCAGTTTGTTATAATGATTGGGTTAACTAAAAAGTAAAGAAAATAAATTAATGTTAGAGATTGCCCAATAAAAATATAAGGATCTTCAACAGGGCGGGCTCCAATTCATGTTAGAAGAATAATTAAGTTTACGTAGACTCAGAATAAGAGTTTGTTAATAGTGAAGAACTGGTATCCTTTAATTAAATTTTTTTGAGAAAAAGGTAAAATAAATAAAATTGCGATTGATAGAATTAGAAAAATTACACCTCCAAGCTTGTTAGGAATTGAACGTAAAATTGCGTAAGCGAACAAAAAATATCACTCGGGCTGGATGTGAACAGGAGTTACTAAAGGATTTGCGGGAATGAAGTTGTCTGGATCTCTTAATATATAAGGGTCTATTAATGTCAACAATGTTAAGATTAGGAGTATAATTAAGAAGCCTAAAATATCCTTGAATGAAAAATAAGGATGGAAAGAAATTTTATCAATATTTATTTTTAGGCCTAAAGGGTTTGAAGAGCCTGTTTGGTGTAAAAATAATAAATGGATGATTACTATAGCTAAAACAATAAAAGGTAAAATAAAATGGAAAGTAAAAAATCGTGTTAATGTAGCGTTGTCAACAGCAAATCCCCCTCAAATTCATTGTACAATTGATGTTCCTAGATAGGGAATGGCTGAAACTAGGTTTGTGATTACGGTTGCTCCTCAAAATGATATCTGCCCTCAAGGTAAAACATACCCTATGAATGCTGTACCTATAACTAGAAATAAAATAATCACTCCAATTATTCATGTAAATAATAAATTATAAGAACCATAATAAATACCACGACCGATATGGGTGTAAAGACAAATAAAGAAAAACGAGGCTCCATTAGCATGGATGGTTCGGAGAAGTCACCCATTATTAACATCACGACAGATATGTACAACGCTTGAAAATGCTATATTAATGTCGGCTGTGTAATGTATAGCTAGAAAAATACCTGTAATTAATTGGATTCCAAGGCAGAGACCTAAAAGTGAACCAAAATTTCATATTGTAGAAATATTAGATGGTGAAGGCAAATCAACCAAAGAATTGTTAATGATTTTGATAAGAGGGTGTGTTGAACGTATTGGTTTAAACATTAAATTATTTTTCGTAAAGGTCCTTTAAAAAAGGCTGTTATTTTAATAACAATTATTATACAATAGAACAAATAATTAACTAAAAAAATTAAGATTATATTAGCTTGGGTGTTAAAAATTTTAATAGTTCTGATTATAATTGTATTTGACTTTATAGATAAGATATTTTCTAAATAGTTTAAGTTTGGGGTTATAATAAAATTTATATTTAGAATATATAAAATTGTTCTTAGTAAAGAAACTGAGATAAGTAGAATAAAAATGTTGTTTTGTGTAAATGAGAATTTTTCATTTGGAAAAATAGAGGTCACATAGATAAATAATACTAATATCCCCCCAATAAAGATTAAAACTAGCAAGTAAAGGAATCAAAAGGATGATGTTATTGTACCTAATAGGAGTCTCAGTAATAATGTTTGGAGAATTAATGTTAGTCCTAAGGAAAGTGGGGTCATTAAAATAAAGAAAATTATGTTTAAAAATATAGTCAGGGATAAAAAGATATAAGTAATACAGGATATAGTTTAAATAAAATATTAATTTTGGGGATTAATGATAAATTAGTCTATTTTGTCCTGAGTTTTAAGAATTTTTTCATTTCTGGCTTACAAGACCAGTATTTTAATTTAAATTATTAAAACTATTTTAATAAAAATATTTATTTTATTTCTTTTATTTTTTTTTACTGGTTTATATAAATTTTCTATAAAAAATAATCACTTACTGGTTATATTAGTAAGTTTAGAATTTATAAGACTAATTATTTTTTTTATATTAATGTTTAATTTGTGGATGTTTAGTGAGAAATATATTTTAATATATTATTTAACTTTCTGTGTTTGTGAAGGGGCATTTGGGCTATCTTTATTAGTGTGTTTAGTTCGGTCTGTAGGTAATGACTATTACCAGAATATAAGTTTTTTAAAATGTTAAAATATGGTTTAATAATTTTATTTATGACTCCTTTATTTGGGTTAGGTTGAGGGTTAACACAATTTTTGCTAGGATTAATTAGATTCATATTTATACTTGAATTAAGAGATTTTCATTTTTTAGAGAAATTGAATAATATTATAGGTTTAGATTTGATATCTTATATGTTAATCATACTCAGAATATGAATTTGTATACTTATATTAGTGGGAAGAGAATCTGTAAAAAGAACAAAATTCTTTCCTGATAAATTTATTTTAGTTTTAGTGTTTATAGTTATTTTTTTATTTATAAGTTTTAGTATAATAAACTATTTTATATTTTATTTATTTTTTGAAAGAAGATTAATTCCAACGTTTATATTAATTTTAGGGTGAGGTTACCAAAGAGAACGTATTCAAGCTGGCGTATATATGCTCTTATATACCCTTTTTGCTTCTTTACCTTTACTTTTAATTCTTTTTTATTTATATAAACATATATTTAGATTCAGTTTTTATTTTTTAATATATAGTAAATTATATATAAATATATTTTTATTAACAGGGTTATATTTAGGGTTTTTAGTAAAGCTACCTATATTTTTAGTTCATTTGTGGTTACCTAAAGCACATGTAGAAGCTCCTGTAGCTGGTTCTATAATTCTTGCAGGGGTTTTACTGAAATTGGGGGGATATGGGATTCTTCGCTTTTCCATTTTGTTAAAAAATATTTTAATTAAGTTTAGAATAATTTTTATTTTATTGAGAATAATTGGGGGAGTTTTAATTGGTTTAAATTGTTTACGGCAAAGCGATATAAAATTATTAGTTGCTTATTCTTCTGTAGGGCATATAGGAATTATATTAGGAGGGGTGATAACTATGAATTATTGAGGGATAAATATATCTCTATTAATAATATTAAGTCATGGGCTATGTTCATCAGGACTTTTTTTCCTTATTAATTGTTGTTATGAACGTGTGTCTTCTCGGAGACTCCTTTTAGTTCGTGGTATAACTCACTTATTGCCAAAAATAAGCCTATGATGATTTTTATTTTGTGTTATAAATATGGCAGCCCCGCCCTCTTTAAATCTATTAAGAGAAATTGGACTAATTAACTCTTTAATTTCTTGAAGAAAATTAAATTTTTTGTGTTTAATAATAATGGGATTTTTTGCAGCTGGTTATTCTTTATATTTATTTTCTTATAGACAACATGGAAAAATTTCTTTTAGAATTTATAGTTTTTACGGAAATAATGTTCGTGAATTTATAATTTTATTTCTTCATTGAATTCCATTAAATTTTCTGATTTTAAATAGAGACATTATTGTTTTATGGCTTTAATGAATCAAAGTAGTTTAATTAAAAATATAAATTTGTGGTGTTTAAGATGTAGATTTATCTTTGGTATATTTATGAAAAGTAATATCTTTACAATGAAAATGTAATATTTTATGATAAACTACATAAATGAATTAAAAACGGAGTTAAACCGTTTCGGTTTTAAGTTAGCAGCTTAAACAGGGGCATATTAATTCTTTAATTAGAATATATTTCAATGATATCATTAACAATGATAAGCCTCTTTTTTGGCTTTAATTAATTAATTAGATCATTCCAGTGCTCCTTGGTTTCATTCATGAAAAAGACCAATTAATAAAATAATTAAGAATAAAGTATTTATTAGTAATCATTGATTTGCTGTTGATAAATTAATTTGGTTAATTGCGGGTAAAATGAGTGCGATTTCTACGTCAAAGATTAAAAAAATGATAGTAATTAAAAAAAATCGTAAAGAAAATGGTATTCGAGACGATGATTTTTGGTCAAATCCACATTCAAAGGGAGAAAATTTTTCTCGTTCATATAATGATTTTTTTGATAAAATTATACATAAAATTATTATTAGGTTTGCAATAATGGCGACTAAAATAAATACGAATATTATGATTAATATTAATTATATAAATAATTATTACTTGCCAAATTTTGATGTTACTAATTATTTAGTTTTTATTATGTAAGTATATATATATAAAGTATAATATGAATTTTGTTATTATAAGTATTTTATTTAGAATGTCTTTATTTTTTTTTATTGTTTTTATTTATCTCATTTTTAATAATAAGAGTTATTTATTTGATTTTGAAGTTTTTAGTATTAGAGGGGTGGGGGTAAGAATATGTGTTTATATAGATTGGATATCTAGATCTTTCATAAGATTCGTTTTATTGATTTCTTTTGTTGTTGTTTGTTACAGAATTAGTTATATAGGATCTGATAAATATTCTAGAATATTTATTATATTAGTTTTTTTTTTTGTATTGTCAATAATGTTGTTGATCATTAGACCTAATTTAATTAGAATTTTATTGGGATGAGATGGGTTGGGATTAATTTCTTATTGTTTAGTTATTTATTATCAAAACATTAAATCTTATAATGCTGGGATGGTGACAGCGATAACTAACCGTATTGGAGATGTAATACTTTTAATGGGAATTGCTTGAATAATTAATTTTGGTAGTTGAAATTATTTATTTTATTTTAATTATTCTGATAATATATTTTATATTATTGGAGTATTTATAGTATTGGCTGCAATAACTAAGAGTGCACAAATTCCTTTTTCTTCTTGACTACCAGCTGCAATAGCAGCTCCTACGCCTGTTTCTGCGTTAGTTCATTCATCAACTTTGGTTACGGCAGGTGTTTATTTATTAATTCGATTTGATTATATTTTTAAATATAGTTTTATTTATAACTTTATAATTGTAGTTTCTGTTCTGACCATATTTATATCAGGGCTAGGGGCTATTTTTGAATATGATTTAAAGAAAATTATTGCTTTATCAACATTAAGTCAACTTGGACTAATAATTAGAACTTTATGTTTAGGGATAACTGAATTTTGTTTTTTTCATTTGTTGACTCATGCTTTATTTAAATCTCTTTTGTTTATATGTGCAGGCTATATTATTCATGGGATGAAGGATTCTCAAGATATTCGTTTTATAGGTTCTTTAACAAGACAGAGTCCATTGTTGAGAATTTATTTTAATATATCTAATTTATCTTTATGTGGAATACCATTTTTAGCTGGGTTTTATTCTAAGGATTTGATTTTAGAAAATATTTTAATGTTTAATATGAATAGACTTATTTATTTTTTATATTTTTTATCTACAATGTTAACAGTTGTGTATACATTTCGATTAATTTATTTTAGTATAGTTAATTCATTTAAATTAATACCTTATCATTGTTTTAATGATGAAGATTATTTAATACTTTTTAGTATAATTGTAATAGTTTTTATAGTTATTATTGGAGGTTCTATAATAATGTGACTAATGTTTATAGATTTTAGAGGAATTATTTTAGGGTTGTATTCTAAACTATTGACTTTGGTAGTTTGTCTAACAGGGGGATTGGTAGGATTTTTTTTAGGTAAATATAGACTTATAAGAGTGAATATAAGAAGTTTTATTTATATAAAAAGAATTCTGGGAGAAATGTGATTTTTACCATATATTTCTACTTATTTGCTTAATATATTTCCTTTAAATATTGGGTATTTTTATTTAAAAATTATTGATTTAGGATGGGGGGAATTAGTTGGTGGTCAAGGAATTTATAAGATTTTGGTGAATTTATCTAAAAATAGATTTAAAATTGAAGAATTTAATTTTTATATTTCCATATTTATATTTATTTTATTATGAGTATTTATTTTAATAATGTTTTATTTAAATAGCTTATAATTAGAGCGTGACATTGAAGCTGTTAAGGGGAATTTATTCTTTAAATATACAATAGTAGAGTTAAAAACTAAATTTTTAGGTCGAAACTAAATGCAAATATTTGCTTCTTACTATAAGAAAAATTGGTGGACAATACTTTTTGATTGCAGGTCAAATGTTATACTTAACTATATTCTTTATTTATTCTAGAATTAGACTTTTTGATTGGAAGTCAAATATACTTTTTATATTAAATAAATAATTTCCTCATCAGTAAATTGTTACATATAGAAATAATCAGACTACATCTACAAAATGTCAATATCAAGCAGCGGCTTCGAAGCCGAAGTGATGTATATTAGAAAAGTGAGGTTTATATTGACGAATTAGCATTATTAAAATGAAAATTGTTCCAATAATTACATGGATTCCATGAAATCCTGTTGCTATGAAAAAAGATGATCCGTAGATAGAGTCTGCAATTGAAAAGGAAGCTTCAACATACTCATACCCTTGAAGGATAGTAAAGTAAATTCCTAATACTACTGTAATTAATATGGCTTGAATTGTTTGTGAATAATTATTTTTTAATAGAGCGTGATGGGCTCAAGTGATAGTAATTCCGGAGGAAAGTAAAATAATAGTGTTTAAAAGGGGAATTTGTAGTGGATTAAAAGGGGTAATTCTTTTTGGGGGTCATATAATTCCCAGTTCAATATTAGGAGCTAATCTTGAATGAAAGAATGCTCAAAAGAAAGATACGAAGAAGAAAATTTCTGATGTAATAAAAAGAATTATTCCTCAGCGTATACCTCGGGATACCTTGAATGAATGATTTCCTTGGAAGGTTCTTTCTCGCACTACATCTCGTCATCATTGGATTATAGTTAGAATTATTATGATAAGTCCTATTTTTATTAGGTAGTTTTGGGGAGTATTAAATCATTCAACTATTCCTAAAGTTATAAATAAAGCAGAAATAGCTCCTGTAAGAGGTCATGGGCTTACATTGACTAAATGATAAGGGTGATTTTGTGTTAACATTAATTAGTTTCTGTTGAATAGAGAGTGGATAAAATTGCAAATACGTATGATTGGATGAAAGCTACAGCTGTTTCTAAGGTTAATAAAAGAATTTGGGTGAAGATAAGGATATTTAATATAATAAGGGATAAACTAGGACCGGTGTTACCTAGAAGAGTTATTAATAGGTGACCTGCAATTATATTTGCTGACAGTCGAATGGCAAGAGTTCCTGGACGGATGATATTTCTGATTATTTCAATACATACTATAAAAGGTATAAGAATTGCAGGGGTTCCTTGTGGGATTAGATGGCTGAATATATGTTGTCTAAAATTAATTCAACCAAAAAGTATGAACGCGATTCATAAGGGTAAAGAAAGAGCTAATGTTATTGATATATGACTAGTTCTAGTAAAAATATAAGGTAGAAGTCCTAAGACGTTATTAAATAGAATTAATGAAAATAGGGAAATAAATATAATGGTGTTTCCTGTATTTAATTTATTTTCACCAATTAAGGTTTTGAATTCGTTATGTAAAGTGAAAATAATTTTTATTCAGACTAAATTCAATCGAGTCGGTACTAACCAAAAGATGAGGGGTAATATAATAAAGATTAGTAATGTTCTTAATCAATTGATGGATAAATTAAAGATAGTTGTAGATGGATCGAAAACAGAAAATAAGTTAGTTATCATTTTCAATTAATGTTATTTTTAATATTTCTTTTTTTAAAAGAATTAATATCTAGAGCATTTTTTGAATAAAAATAATTTAATGAATTAGAAGACAGTAGAATTGTTACAAATATAATAAATAAGGAGAATCATCATATAGGATTTATTTGTGGTATAAAAGATTATCTTTAAAATAATTTTAGTTTGACATTCTAATGTTATAAAGTTTTAACTAAATCTTTATCATTAGAAGTAATTTTTCTACTATAATTTGGTTTAAGAGACCAATACTTAATTTTCAGCCATCTAATGATTCAGAATTCTTTAATAATCAGTTAATAAAACTATTTTTAGTTGTTCTTTCTAGTACAATTGGCATGAATGAGTGTACAGATCCACAAATTTCTGAGCACTGGCCGTAGAATAAGCCGGGGTAGTTAATTAAAAAGCTTGTTTGGTTAATACGGCCAGGGTTAGCGTCTACTTTAACTCCAAGTGAAGGTATTGCCCATGAATGTAAAACGTCTGCGGCTGTAACTAAAATTCGGGTTTGTGTATTATAAGGTAATACAATTCGATTATTTACTTCTAATAGGCGGAAGTCTGATTGATTATTTTCAGAAGGAGGGACTATATAAGAATCAAATTCCACATTTATGAAGTCTGAATATTCGTATGATCAGTATCATTGATGGCCAATAGTTTTTAGGGTTAAGGATGGAGCGGTCACTTCATCTAATAAGTAAAGGATTCGTAGAGAAGGTAGGGCAATAAAAATTAAAATTACCCCAGGGATAACTGTCCAGATCATTTCCACTAATTGATTTTCTATTAAAAATCGGTTTGTGATTTTATTTGAAATTATTGCAACTATTAAATATGAAATAGAGCATGTAATAATTAGTAAGATTAAGATGGAGTGATCATGAAAAAAGTTTAATTGTTCTATTAAAGGAGAAGAACTTTCTTGAAGATTTAAGTTTGATCAAGTTGCCATTTTCTAACAAAAGAAATCTTTATAAATGAAGCTTAAATTCAACGCACTAATCTGCCATATTAGAAATTGAAAATTATAGGTAATTCAGAGTATGAATGCTCCGAAGGAGGTAACTTTTGTGTTCATTCTAGTGATGAGTTAGAATAATTATAAAATGAGGGTAAGCGTATTATAAATCTTTCTCAAATGATATAAATTAAAAAGATAATACCAATTAAAGAAATTATTCTTCCAATTGAAGAGACTACATTTCATGAGGTATATACATCAGGGTAGTCTCTATACCGTCGGGGTATTCCACTTAAGCCTAGGAAATGTTGTGGGAAAAAGGTTATATTTACACCAATAAATATAATGAAAAATTGAATTTTTAAAAGTTTTTCGTTTAATACTATTCCTGTAAATAACGGGTACCATTGGATAAAACCGGCTATAATAGCAAATACAGCTCCTATAGAAAGAACATAGTGGAAATGAGCTACAACGTAATAGGTGTCATGTAAAACAATATCAATAGATGAATTGGCCAGGATTACCCCAGTTAATCCTCCGATTGTGAATAAGAACACAAATCCTAATCTCCAAAGGATTGACGGAGTAAAAGTAATATTTGCCCCGTAAAGGGTTGTTAGTCAACTGAAAATTTTAATTCCTGTAGGAATAGCAATAATTATAGTAGCAGAAGTAAAATAGGCTCGTGTATCAACGTTTATACCAACAGTAAACATATGATGTGCTCATACAACAAATCCTAAAAGTCCAATAGCCATTATAGCATAAATTATTCCAAGAACCCCAAATGTTTCTTTTTTTCCTCTTTCTTGTCTAATTACATGAGAAATCAGGCCAAATCCGGGGAGAATTAAAATATATACTTCCGGATGGCCAAAAAATCAGAATAAGTGCTGGTAAAGAATAGGGTCTCCTCCACCTGCGGGGTCAAAGAAGGAGGTGTTTAGGTTTCGGTCTGTGAGGAGTATGGTGATAGCACCAGCTAATACTGGTAATGATAAAAGTAATAAAACAGCTGTAATTAAAACAGACCAAACCAATAGAGGTATTCGTTCGAATGATAAACCTTGTGATCGTATATTAATAATTGTAGTGATAAAATTTACTGCTCCCAGAATTGATCTTACTCCAGCAAGATGAAGAGAAAAAATGGCTAGATCGACAGATGCTCCAGGGTGTCCTAATGTTCTTGCTAACGGAGGGTAAACAGTTCAACCTGTACCTGCCCCGGTATTTACTAAGCTTCTTGAAATTAGGAGAGTTAAAGAGGGGGGTAATAATCAAAATCTTATATTATTTATTCGGGGGAATGCTATGTCAGGAGCTCCTAGTATTAGTGGGATTAATCAATTTCCAAATCCACCAATTATAATAGGTATAATTATAAAGAAAATTATAATAAATGCATGAGCAGTCACAATAACATTATAGGTTTGGTCATCTTCTAAAAATAATCCAGGTTGTCTTAATTCTAACCGGATTAAGATACTTAGACTTGACCCTACTATACCAGCTCAAATACCAAAAATGAAATATAATGTTCCAATATCTTTATGATTTGTAGAAAATAATCATTTATTAATGGAGTGGCTGAATAAAGGTGATAAATTGTAAATTTATTTATGGTTTATAAACCCTCTATTAACTAAGACTTAATTTTTTTATTATTTTTAACTTTGAAGGTTAATAGTTTTATTTAACTTAAAGTCTTATTAAGAAAAAAAGTTAAATAAAAATAGAGAGCCGCAGGAAATCATTAGGTTTATGTTTGTAAATAAAGTATGGTGGAATGTTATATTAATTAAATATTTTTCGGTGTAATTAATTATAATCATGGAATTAATGATTAACCGGATATAAAAGAATGTTGTAATTAGGGCTGTCATGATTATCACTAGACATAATATATTCATATTTATAGATATTAGGTTATTAATAATTAACCATTTAGGAAGGAACCCTAAAAAGGGGGGCAACCCAGCTAGGGATAATAATCTTACAGAGAAGTGAAATCTATTTTTAGAAAAAATTTGGTTAAAATGAATGGTATTTAATTTTATAAAATTTATTAGAGTAAAGATATTTAATAGAAAGTAGGTTGAAAAGTATAAAATTAGTAAAAATTTGTTTATAAAAGTTGCGGTTATTATTCAGCCTAAATGGTTGATTGAGGAATAGGCTATAATTTTTTTTAAGGATGTTTGGTTTAAGGCTCCTAATGATCCTATAAGTAAAGATATAACACAAAATGGTATAACAATTTTTGGGGTTACAATGTAGAATAAAATGAAAATAGGGGCAATTTTTTGTCAAGTTATTAAAATGAGACATTTTAATCATGTTAGTCCTTCTATTACTATAATAAATCAAGATTGAAACGGAGTTGCTCCTAGCTTTAATATTAGGCTAGTAGATAATAGAATGTTTAATAATGTGGGGATAGTAATTGATGATATAATTGAAGAGTTGAAGGTGTTTAAAAGGCAAAATGATAAAAATGAACATGAAGCGATTGCTTGGATTAGAAAGTATTTTAGTGCTGATTCATTAGACAAAATATTTTTGTTATTTGTAATTAGGGGAATGAATGAAATTATGTTAATTTCTAATCCTATTCATGCCCCTAGTCAATTGGAGGAAGAGATTGAAATTAAGGAACTAATGATTATTATAAATGAAAATAAGATATTTAAATTATTTAAAATTAATAAAGTATAAGTATATTATATATTATTACATTATGGTGTTTTAGCATAAAAGATTTTGATTCTTTAGGAGTATTTAGTTTATATAATGTAATAAAGATACAAATAGTATATTATTTACCCTATCAAGGTAATCCTTTTATCAGGCACTTTATTTTATAGTTTATTTAGAATGTTAAATTGCAAGTTTAAGGGTATGTAAAAATTAAAATTTAATTAAAAAGAGACCTAGTCTATAAATGAGGTATGAACCCACTAGCTTAATTTTAGCTTACTTTTTA